TTATAGGAAGGACAATAATTTTGTTCCTGGCATTAAAATATACAGCTACTAAAAATTAAAGTAGTGCGTTTGTAGAGTTTCTCTGCGAAGATTGGCCGAAGGCTTATTGCCCTTGGAGGTAAAGGCTTTGGCAAGACAATTTTTAGCCCCTCGGCCGGCAGGAATCATTGGAAAGAAAATTCAAAGCTTGTGTATTTGGCGGCTGCTTTTTAAACAGAAATAAAGTCGATTAAAGAGCAAGTAACATTAAAATAATATTTAAAGTTTGATTCTTGCTTGTATGTTTCTCAGGAGTACGATCTACATGTGCTATGTTCCTATAAAGTTTAGTGAGCAGTAGATAATATTATTATTAAAGTTATATTTAATGTAGCTTACCCTCGTCTTTGATAGAAGCCGTGCCAGCGATTGCGGTTATACGGCTGAAGCTAGAAACTTTTTGGTAAAATAGAGTCAAATTGAAAAATTAAACCTGTATAGGCCCTTGCTGATTGCGGGTAAAATTTAAAATCTGCTCATTGCAATTAGAGTTTAATCTGTATTGAACGCTTCTTAAAGTGTGGAAATAAACCCGGATTAGATACCCGGCTATCCCACTGTAAAAATTTTACCTGGGGATTACAAGGTATTTAGAAAACTAAAGGATTTGGCGGTACTCTACTCTAATCAGAGGAACTTGTCCTGTAATCGACAACCCTCGAAAAGTTTACTCCCCTTCCTTAATTTGCATACCGCTGTCGCCAGAAGGCTTCTAGAGATACGGCCTTCTTCTTTTAAAATCTAATGGACGTCAAGTCAAGGTGCAGTTTATAGGGGAGAGTGCATTGATGAGTTACATTAAATTTATTTATACGGTAATAGGCTGGAATAAAATCTATTTTAAGGTGGATTTGTCTGTAAATTTATATCATTGTGATAATTTGAAGCTAGCGCTAGAGTGTGCACACATCGCCCGTCGCTCTCTCCACGCAGGCGAGATAAGTCGTAACATAGTAGGTGTATTGGAAAATGTACCTGGTTTTATCAGAATAGAGTTTGTATAAAATATTCCCTTTACATAGGAAGGAACCATTTAAATTAGGTGTTCTGAGTCAAAAACATACATAGCCGCTCTGTAAGAGAAATATTTTATTTTTAGTACCTTATTTACTGAACAAAGTTAGCCGTGTAGAGAGAGAAGTACTGCTAAGGAAACTTTGGAATCAACTTTAAGAAAAAATGTTAAATTGTACCTTGTGTTTAAGGGGTTTTTAAATTAATTTGTTAAATTACACTTCTCGAAGTTTGTATGAGCTAGGTTAAAGCGTGCTCAATGTTGCATAATTGAGCTGTAATTTGACTCTAGGTGTAGATGCTATTCGTATTAAAGGATATCTAGTTGCTTAATAAATCAATTAAATTATAAGGTAAAATAACAGCTTACTTTCTATCCTTTTTAAGGGATAAGCTTTAAAAAGAATTCTTATACCTAAATTTAATTTGACCTGGGTAAGCTTAAAATTTGCTAGCCCTTAAGGATGCTATAATTAACGAAAGGTACTTTATCTATTTAGTTTAGCGTTCAGTTTTTATTAAGCTGAAACGAGTAATGAGATCTACTATAAAAATACTGAATACATTAGTAATTTTATCTTCAAAAATACAAATTGGAACTGGCAAGGAGTCATTTAAATTTTAATTACAGTTAAGGAATTCAGCAAAATTAACCTTTGCCTGTTTAGCAAAAACATGGTCTTTCGATTTTGAATGAAAGATCCAACCTGCCCACTGATAATTGAAGGGCTGCAGTATTTTGACTGTACAAAGGTAGCATAATCAATAGCCTTTTAATTGAAGGCTGGTATGAACGGTTAGACAGAGGTTGCCTGTCTCAGCTATATTCGTTGAATTTTTCTTCTTTGTAAAAAGACAAAGATACATCAAAGGGACGAAAAGACCCTTTTAAACTTTAATTAACTTTATTTGGGTTTGAGCTATAATCTATTTATGTACAGCTATATTTTTGCTGGGGCGGCAGGTATTAAAACAATATCTTTTTTTAATGGCCATAGGCAGCGAAACCATGAACTTATTTGTTTGATTAAGAGAAAAAGTTACTGAAGGGATAACAGCGTAATACTTCTTGAGAGGCCTTATTGACAGAAGTGTTTGCGACCTCGATGTTGGATTAAGATACTTTATCAGTGCAGCAGCTGAGTAAAGGGGTCTGTTCGACCTGTAAATTCTTACATGATCTGAGTTCAAACCGGCGTAAGCCAGGTCGGTTTCTACCTTTTGGGTAGACGTGAGTGAGCCTAGTACGAAAGGACCTGCTCACACAAAGGCTTTTTTATAGGGGTTTAATTTAACATGAAAATAAACAGACGTTCTAGAAATTAACTTGGCAGATTAGTGCATCGAATTTAGAATTCAAATATGTATACAATACAGTTAATAGCCTATTGTAATGGCAGATTAGTGCAAAGAATTTAAGCTTCTTAGATGAACCGCTCGTTCTTATAATAGGTGTGGGTCGTATTGGTGGTAAATTATGCGTGCTTAATTGTACTAGTTTTAGTGGCTGTTGCTTTTTTTACCCTCCTCGAGCGGAGGATCTTAGGGTACGTTCAAATTCGTAAGGGGCCTAACAAAGTAGGTTTTGGAGGGATCTTTCAACCTTTTGCTGATGCCGTTAAATTATTTGTAAAGGAAAGAGTTTCTCCTTTACAGGCTAACAGGGTAATTTTTTTTATCTGTCCCGGAGCTATATTACTGATTACTTTAGTTTTGTGGGTCTCAGCACCTTTTCTTTTTGGCGGTTTAGATTTCAAGTTGGGCCTGCTATTTTTCCTATGCTGTGTGAGTCTAAACGTTTATACTTTGTTCGGCTGCGGGTGGGGCTCAAATTCAAAATACGCTTTGCTTGGAGCATTACGGGGCGTAGCCCAAACAATCTCTTATGAAGTTAGCCTAGCCTTAGTTCTTTTAAGTGCTGTATGCCTGACGAGCAGCTACAACTTAAAGATTTTTACTTCTTATCAGGAATCTATCTGGTTTATCTGCATTATAGCTCCTTTGACAGGCGTGTGGATAGTTTCAATGCTCGCAGAAACAAACCGAACGCCCTTTGACTTTGCAGAAGGGGAGTCAGAGCTTGTTTCAGGGTTTAATGTTGAGTACAGTAGAGGTTTATTTGCACTTCTTTTTATAAGCGAGTATGCAAGAATAATGTTTATAAGCTGTGTCACTAGAATTCTTTACTTTGGGGGCCTAACGATAGCAAGAATAGGTATGAGATGAGCAATTATCTTTTTATTTGTCTGAGTTCGAGGCACGCTCCCCCGGTTTCGATACGATAAGCTGATGTATATAGCCTGAAGGAGCTACCTTCCAGTTGCTCTGAGCTACCTGCTTTTCTTTAGAGGGGTTCTGGTCATAATTATATGATAGGAGACTCAAAAAATAGTTTAAATAAAATTTTAACTTTGGAGGTTAAAGATGAGGCTACTCTTTTTTGAGCTTTAGGGGATATCCCAACTTTGATTTACAAGATCAATATTTTATTTAAACCACTAAAACTAATGGCCCTTGTTGGATTTATAATATTCTTTAGCGGCTTTTTAGGCCTAGTTTCTAATCGAAAACATACCTTAAATATGCTACTAAGACTCGAGTTTGTCGTCTTAAGCCTGGCCTGAGCCTTGGTTATTTGTGTTAGCTATTTTGAAGGAGAATCTTATTTCGTGCTCTACTTCCTAACTTTTGCAGCCTGCGAGGGAGCATTAGGGTTAAGCTTAATTGTTATACTAATTCGCTCTTACGGGTCTGACCTTATTTTAAGTTTGAACCTTACTCAATGCTAAAAGTTGTGGGCCTGTTACTCGTTATGTTTATTATACCGCTTTTTGGCCGGCCCTGGAAAAATCTTTATTTAGGCCTCGTACTAGCTTCACTGATATTTCTCCCCAACATAAATATAGAATTAGGCCATAAATTAATCATGGGGTTAGACTTTGGAGGGGATATAATGAGCTTAGGCTTAACACTGCTTAGCTTTTGAATTGTAATGTTGATAGTGGTGGCAAGTACCAGTACAATTGAATCGAGAGGGGGGAGCTACTTTTCCTTTCTGATGGTAGTGTTGATTCTGTTACTTATGGGAGTTTTCTTAAGAGTGGATTTATTTTCTTTTTATCTATCCTTTGAGAGCGTTTTAATCCCTACATACATTCTTATTGTAGGGTGAGGATACCAGCCAGAACGGCTTCAAGCAGGAATTTATCTGATATTTTATACCTTGCTAGCGTCCCTGCCCCTACTTATTGTTATTTTATTTTTTGATAGTTTGAGAGGCGCTGCCTTAGCAACAAGACTGGTTACTGTAACTTGGACTAACCATTGGCTGAGAGTTATACTTTATGTGGCAGGGGTGCTCGCCTTTTTAATTAAGGTACCCTTATTCTTGTTTCACCTATGGCTTCCAAAAGCACACGTAGAGGCTCCCATTGCAGGCTCTATGCTGCTAGCAGGGGTTCTATTAAAAATAGGAGGTTACGGCCTATTTCGCTTTAGTGCTTACTTTATGGGCAATCTGAGGGTGGTCGGTTGCCTTTGAACAGTTGTAGGGCTCACAGGGGGTGTTTTCTTGAGCTTAGTATGCCTTCGGCAGAGTGACGTAAAGTCATTAATTGCTTACTCTTCTGTTGTACACATGGGTTTGGTAGTAGGGGGCTTAGTGACTATAAGCTGATTAGGTGTAGTAGGGAGATACGTTTTAATGTTTAGACACGGCTTATGCTCATCAGGCCTCTTTTGCTTGGCAAACATAAACTACATGCAGATCCACAGCCGAAGATTGATTCTCAATAGGGGCTTAATCAACCTGATTCCGAGAGGGGCTTTAATCTGATTCCTGCTAGCCAGTTCCAATATAGCTGCCCCTCCGTCTTTAAACTTGTTGGGGGAAATTACACTCATTGGAAGCCTACTGGGATGAAACTTTAATGTAGTCTACGGCCTCGGACTAATATCTTTCTTTAGAGCAAGCTACTGCCTATACTTGTATTCGTTTACACAGCACGGAGAACCGGGGAAGATAAATTTTAACTACCCAAGAATTGAGATAAAAAATTTTCTTTTAATTTTTTTACACTGGAGCCCGCTGAATCTATTATTTTTAAAGCCAGACCTTTTTTACATTTGTTTAGGTAGTTTAACTTAAAATTAAAGATTGTGATTCTTTGGATGTGGCTGATGCTGCCCTGGACAATTTTTAATTGAAAGTTACCCTCCTTAGCATCAGCGCTTACTGGCCTGGGAGGCTTCGTTTCTTTTATAGTCGGAATAAGGTTCTTATTTTTAAACTGCAGCTTACTATTGGAGTGAAGAATTTTTACTATCGGAAGAATAAATATCAGCATTCTAATTTTACTAGATTGAATATCCTTATGGTTTATGGGTACAGTTCTAGTTATCACGAGTAGAGTTTTATACTACAGTAATGCATACATAGAGGGGGATGAAAATATAGTTCGCTTTATTTATTTGGTTCTGCTATTTGTTGTATCGATGCTGATAGTAATTATTAGCCCAAATTTTATTAAAATGTTATTGGGATGGGATTGGTTAGGTTTAGTCTCATACTGCTTAGTAATCTACTACCAAAATAGCAAGTCTTTTAACGCTGGAATAATTACAGTCCTGAGCAACCGTGTAGGAGGTGTTGGCCTGTTAATTGCTATTGGATGAGCTATAAATTTTGGGATATGAAACTTTCTAGCTCTCCCCCTACAAGACAGCTTTGCTATAAAGTGAATCTGTGCATGTATTATTATTGCAGGACTCACCAAAAGCGCTCAAATACCCTTTTCTGCCTGGCTGCCTGCAGCAATGGCCGCTCCTACGCCTGTTTCTGCCCTCGTTCACTCTTCAACTCTAGTAACAGCAGGAGTATACCTTATAATCCGATTTTATAAAACTTTAAGCTCAGTTCCTATTTTACTCTTAATTTTAGCCTATATTGCTACTCTAACTAGCTTTATAGCCGGTCTAGGAGCTAACTTTGAGTGAGACCTTAAAAAAATTATTGCCCTATCAACCCTGAGCCAGCTAGGTTTAATAATGGTGGCAGTTTCCCTCGGAGCTACAACTCTAGCTTACTTTCATCTCCTCACACACGCCCTCTTTAAGGCCTTATTGTTCCTCTGTGCAGGGAAAATTATCCATATTAGAGGAGGAAATCAGGATATTCGTCAGCTAGGGTCTTTAACCCCCTCTATTCCGCTCAGATCAGTTTGCTTTAATTTATCAAACCTGTCCCTATGCGGAATACCCTTCTTAGCAGGCTTTTATTCAAAAGATTTGATTTTAGAGTTTGCCTGGGCCAGAGACATAAACTTTTTAGCTGTCTTGGTGCTATTAGTGACAACCGCTCTGACTTGCGCATATTCCTTTCGCGTAAGTTGGTATGCCATAGCCTTAGCCCCTCATAGAAACAGAGCCAATACGTACAGAGATACGGAGAGCGCATATACAAGCCCCATACTGACTTTATTGGTAGGGGCAATCGGTAGTGGCCTATACCTTAGATGGTCTTTACTTGAAATCCCTCAATTTATGGTAATTACCTCTATCTGAAAGGTAATACCCTTAATTTTAATCTTTGGTGGCCTGATCGTAAGTGTCTGCCTCAACCTCTCTACCCTGGGTGAGTCTGGAGCAGGGGGCCTATTTAAATCGTATTTTTTATCCCGAATATGGTTTATCCCTACTATTTCAAGCCAAATAATTGTTAAACATCCTCTACAAGGGGGTTACTCTGCGCTTGAATTGGGGGACCAGGGCTGGAGAGAGCAGGTTGGAGGCCAGGGGATTATATTCTTTCTCTCAAAGTTAAGTTTAAACCTACAAACAGTACAGGGAAACAGCGTTAAGTTGTTCATCATAGTAATAGTCTCTTGAACAGCTATTGCAATACTGCTATTCTTTTATTTAAATAGCTTAAACCAGAGCAGAATTGTGAAGAGATTCAGGTGAGATAATCTTTAAATGGGGGTGATGTGGCTGAAATTTATGCAATAAATTGTAAGTTTATCTTATAGTATCTTTACTCATCAAGGTATAGTTTAGTGTAGTGGCACGCCGGCCTTTGATGCCTCAGGACTATTTGCAGCAATAGAACTATTTACCTGCCTCCTTTAAATTTATATAAAATCTTAAGCCGTTAAGATAATAATTCTTATACATTACTTTCAAAATAAATGCTTACTTAAGCTAAACAGCTATTTGATTAGTGGCCCTGCAACAAAGTAAGCAAAATATCTGAAAGTTAGCACCTGCCCAAACAGGATAAAGGGATCCTCCACGGGGCGAGCCCCGATTCACGTGAGCAGTAAAAAATTTACAACAAAAATTCAGAATAAAACCTGGCTTGCAAGTGAAAAGTGTATTGATTTGATAGACCGTTTGAATGTAAAGGGGAGGGTAATTAAAATTAAAATAGACATTACTAAAGCTACTACCCCTCCAAACTTATTAGGGATGGACAGCAAAATTGCATAAGCAAACAAAAAGTATCACTCTGGCTGTATGTGCACTGGAGTGACTAAGGGGTTTGAAATAATAAAATTTTCAGGGTCAGTTATAATATTAGGGTCTACCAAAAAGACTAATCTGAAGGGAAGAATTGCTGCTCCTAGGCCTAGTAAATCTTTTAATGAAAAGTAAGGGTGAAATGAAATTTTATCTGCCCCGCTATGCGAACCTAAGGGGTTGTTGGACCCAGTCTCGTGTAAAAAAAGTAAGTGAATTAAGACAAGAGCTAATACAATAAAGGGGAACAGGTAGTGGAATGAAAAAAATCGGCTTAACGTAGGAGCTCCTACGGCAAAGCCCCCTCAAAGTCACTGAACCAGGGTATTTCCGATATAGGGTACTGTGGGCAAAAAATTGGTAATTACTGTAGCAGCCCAGAAAGATATCTGCCCTCAGGGGAGAACATAGCCTAAAAAGGCCGTTAATATTGTTAGTAAGAACAGAAGGACTCCCACTACTCATGTAGGGCCTAGAGTAAAAGAGCTATAGTAAAGCCCTCGACCAATGTGCAGGTATATAAAAATAAAAAATAGGCTTACCCCATTTGCGTGAATAGCTCGGGTAGCTCAGCCATAATTTACATCCCGGGAGATATGGCAAACTGATAGGAAAGCAAACTCTGCGTCGGACAGATAATGCAAGGATAAAAAAATTCCTGTAATTAGTTGAATCCCCAAGCAAATTCCTAATAATGACCCAAAGTTCCATATAAAAGAGATATTTGAAGGGCTAGGAAGGTCCACCAAAGAGGAGTTTACAATGCTTGCGATAGGGTGTGTTTTTCGTAAGGGCTTAGCCATATGTTAAGATCCGTATGGGCCCCTGATTAAATTTTGTAATTATTACAGCCATCAGTAACGTAAACAGTAAAAATAGAGCCAGCATAAGAGTAGTTGAGATAGCTACCGGTAAAAATATTTTTTTAATATTCAGAAGTCTATCCTCACTGATAAGAAAAGAATCCCTTATTCAGCTTTCAAGGTAGACTAGCCCTAAAGTCAAAATCCCAAGAGTGCTAAATTTAGAGATCCTAAATATCTTTCCGTTGGGGGCTAAAGATGTAATGTACACAAAAAGGACAAGGAGTCCTCCAAGCATAATTAAAAATAAGATATAGGCTAATCAAGATGTTGTAAGTAAAATTCTAATTGCAAAAGCTAAGAATAAAGTAACGGCGATTAAACTAATAGCTATGGCAATAGGGTGTAGTATCTGTGGAAAACATAGTGCAAGAATAAGTGGAACAATAAGGAAGCTAATATTTCCCTCTACCTTCCAGGGTAAATTTATTTCTAAGATAAAGCTCTATTTTAACAATGAAGGTGTTAGGTACTTATTGTACTATAGAAAAAAGATACTAACAAAATAACTTGCTAAATAAGAGGTTAGCGGCCCCTACTGTGTAACTTCTTAGCAAGGGCTGCACCCAAAGAATTATTAACAATAATTTGCCTCCTATTTGGCTTTTGCTAAGTAAGGGGTTACCCCAAACGTCAGGTCGAAACTGATAGTGTACATTTCACTTCTTACTTTAGAGCTGGCTTTCAGCGACTATTAATTGCAAATTAATTATTATAAGCTTAACTACAGCCCCTTAGAAGATTCAATTTAAAGCCCCCCTGCCCCACTCGTAGTAGGTTCCGCATAAAAGAACCGCCAAAAATAAAACTACCCCGGCATAAAAGGTTAGGGGATGATTTAAATCTAGGCTAATAGGAAAGGGAAGTAAAAGTACAATTTCCACATCAAAGATAAGAAAAATTAAAGCGACGAGAAAAAATTGAAGCGAGAAGGGAAGCCGAGAAGACTGATACGGGTCAAATCCACACTCAAAAGCTGAAACCCTTTCGCGATCTCACCAGCTCCGGTAAGAAAAGGCCACAACGACTCCGAGCAAGGTAAGGCATAAAGTCCCAATTACTAAAATTAGGGCGAGCACTATCACATTTAAAGGTTAATCCTGCTGATTGGAAGTCGGCTGTACATATATACTCAAGTGATATCCTCCCCACCAGTAAATAGTAACGTATAAGAACAGTCATACAACATCAACGAAATGCCAGTATCAGGCTGCTGCCTCAAAGCCAAAGTGATGAGAGGTAGAGTAATGGAGGCTTATGTGCCGACACAGGCAAATAGCAAGAAAGGATGTCCCAACTAAAACATGAAACCCGTGAAACCCTGTAGCCATAAAGAAAGTAGATCCATACACGGAATCTGCAATCGAAAACGAAGCCTCTTGGTATTCAAATCCTTGCAAGAAAGTAAAATAAACTCCTAGCAAAACAGTCAAGAGTAGTGCCTGCCCTCCTTGAGTCCTGCTACCTTCTATAAGGCTGTGGTGAGCTCAAGTAACTGTTACGCCCGAGGCTAGAAGTACAGCAGTATTTAGTAAGGGAATCTGAAAGGGGTTAAAAGAAACAATTGAGACTGGGGGTCACACTGCCCCCACTTCCCCTGTGGGAGTAAGACTTCTGTGGAAAAAGGCTCAAAAGAATGACACGAAAAAGAAAACCTCTGAAGCAATAAAGAGAATTATGCCTCATTTTAACCCTAGAACAACCCTTATTGTATGCAAACCTTGAAAGGTTCCCTCTCGTACTACATCTCGTCACCACTGATAGGATGTTCCAGCCACAATTGCCAAACCTAAAAAAAATAAAGAGCTGATTGATGCGTGAAATAAGTTTACCAGCCCTGTAACAATTGCTAGAGCTCCCAATGAGACAAGCAAAGGTCAAGGACTCTTATCCACTAAATGATAGGGGTGATTATGCTTTGCCATAAGTTCTTTCGCTCATGTAAAGGCTACTTAGAACTGTAAAAACATATGCTTGAATTATAGCAACTGCTGATTCTAAGGTTAAAAGTAGCAGCTGGGAACCCAGTAGGAGAGGAAGCATTAAGGTGGGCATCTGAGCTCCCTGGTTCCCTAGCAGAGTCAGCAGGAGGTGTCCGGCAATTATATTTGCTGCCAGTCGAACGGATAACGTTAAAGGGCGAATAATATTTCTAACTGTTTCAATACAGACTATAAATACTATTAAAGGGCCTGGCGTGCCCTCCGGCACTAAGTGGGCAAGTATGTGAAAGGTGTGGTTAACTCATCCATAAAGAATAATTGCCACTCATACAGGTAAAGCCAAAGTAACAGTCAGCAGGGGGTGGCTGGTGGGAGTAAAGATATAAGGCATGAGGCCTAAAACATTGACAATAAGGATTATAAAAAATAGGGCAATAAAGAGCAGTGTTGCACCTTGAAAGGCTGAGGGGCCTAGCAAGGTAGAAAACTCAGCCTTTAAAGTTCTTGCAACTTTTCTTACTAGTAAAAAACTCCTATTATAGAATATTCAAAACGAGTAAGGAAAAATAAACAAGAGTAACAGCAAACTCCCTCAATTCAGGCTTAAGCTTAAAATCTGTGTAGACGGGTCAAAGATAGAAAAGAGGTTTCCTATCATACTCATAGAGCCTCGCACTGCTTTAAGCTTAAGCTTTGACACAGCGCAGGCTGAGGGGATCTAAAAAATAAGGCTGCCATTAAAACTATTAGGCACCCAATAAATATTACAGGAAGGAAGATTCAACTTATAGGAAATATTTGAGGGATGCAAGAAATACCCTAAGGTTATACCAGCTTGACAAGCTGAAGTTATATGCGTTAACTAATTTCTCTTCATTAGGAGTAAGTTTACTATAAAATGGTTTAAGAGACCAGCGCTTATAAGATTCAGCCACCTAATGAGCTCGTTAGATTTTTTATTCAGGTAACAAAATAGTTTGCTAGGGCTCTCTCAATTACAATAGGCATAAAACTATGATTTGCCCCACAAATTTCAGAACACTGGCCGTACCACAGACCTGCACGGGTAATTAAAAAAGACACTTGATTAAGCCGCCCTGGTACAGCATCTGCCTTTACCCCTAACGAGGGAACAGTTCAGGAGTGTAGGACATCTGTTGAAGAAATAATAACGCGAATCTGGCTATTAATGGGTAAGACAGTTCGGTTGTCCACTTCCAGGAGGCGAAACATTCCCCTGGCCAGCTCAGGCGTAGGAGCCATGTAAGAATCAAACTCTGCTGAAAAGAAATCTGAATACTCGTATGTTCAGTATCACTGGTGTCCTACTGTTTTTAAAGTTAAGGCAGGAGAGCTAACTTCGTCTAATAAGTAAAGCAGCCGTAAAGAAGGTAGAGCAATAAAAACAAGAACAACAGCAGGAAAGATTGTTCAGACCGTCTCAATTTCCTCCCCCTGAAGTAAATAACGATTTGTCAACTTGTTTGAAATTAATATCAATAGGAAATAAAAAACTAGGGATACAATTATAGTAATGATTATTATCGTATGATCGTGAAAAAAAATAAGCTGCTCTATCAGAGGGGAAGCGCTATTTGAAAAGACAGGTTTGCTCAAGTAGCCATAGGTTATTTAATAAGCAAGTTTAATTGGTTATATGTATGGTCTTCAGGAGGGCTATTGAGCTGTCATTCCAGTAAAGATCTAGAGTGTAAAGAAAATATAACTCTCCGATTGCTAATTATGGCTTCCCACAAGATAAAAATAAAAGCTAAAACTCCAAAGAAGGACATAGAAGATCCTACAGAAGATACAATATTTCAAGCCGTGTATGCGTCAGGGTAGTCCGAATACCGGCGAGGTATTCCGCTCAAACCTAAAAAATGTTGGGGGAAAAAGGTTAAATTTACCCCTAAAAATATCACTATAAAGTGTCTTTTGGACCAAGCAGGATTTAAAGAAAGCCCTAGCATGAGGGGGAACCAAAAAGTAATACCCCCGAGGATGGCAAAAACTGCTCCCATAGAGAGCACATAGTGAAAGTGAGCTACAACATAGTAAGTGTCATGGAGCATAATATCAATAGATGAATTAGCAAGGATCACACCTGTCAAGCCTCCTACAGTAAATAAAAATACAAATCCGAGCGCTCACAGCAGGGGAGTATCGTACGAAAATTGTGAGCCGTGTAAAGTTGCTAATCAGCTAAAAATTTTAATTCCTGTTGGGACAGCAATAATTATTGTAGCAGCAGTGAAGTAAGCGCGGGTATCCACGTCTAGCCCGACTGTAAATATATGGTGAGCTCAGACAATGAAGCCTAACAGGCCAATAGCAAGTATAGCATAAATCATCCCTAAAGACCCAAAAGACTCCTTTTTACCTCTCTGCTGTGTAATAATATGAGAGACTATTCCAAACCCAGGTAGAATGAGAATGTATACCTCGGGGTGCCCAAAGAATCAAAATAAGTGCTGATACAAGATTGGGTCTCCTCCCCCGCAGGGGTCAAAAAAGGAGGTATTGAAGTTTCGATCTGTTAGAAGCATCGTAATGGCCCCAGCTAGTACAGGGAGGGATAAAAGAAGTAAAATAGCAGTGATTTTAACAGCCCATACAAAAAGGGGTATCTGTTCAAATCCTATCCCAGCTGTTCGTATGTTAATGATAGTTGTAATAAAGTTGATTGCCCCTAAAATGGACGATGCACCTGCAAGGTGTAAAGAAAAAATAGCCATATCCACTGAGGGCCCTGAGTGAGAGACATTTGCAGCCAAAGGCGGATACACTGTTCATCCTGTTCCCGCTCCCCTTTCAACGGCAGAAGAGGCAAGCAACAAGAAAAAAGCTGGGGGTAGCAGCCAAAAGCTCATATTGTTTAACCGAGGAAAGGCTATATCTGGAGCACCAAGCATTAGAGGAACCAGCCAATTCCCAAATCCGCCAATTATGATCGGCATGACCATGAAAAAAATTATAACAAAAGCGTGTGCTGTAACAATTACATTATAAATTTGATCGTCTCCGATCAAGCTGCCAGGATGCCCTAGCTCCATTCGAATAAGTATGCTTAAAGAGGTACCAACTATGGCCGCTCAAGCCCCAAAAATCAAATAAAGGGTGCCAATATCTTTATGATTTGTTGAAAATAGTCAACGTTGCATTATATAAGCTTTAAGCGGTAGATTGTAAATCTACAGAAGAGTTGGTTTATAGTTTCTTAGACTGCAAATTTAAGTAAGCAATTATTGCAAAAACCTTTGAAAAGATAAAACCCTTATAATTCCTCCAATTATTGTTATAATTATAACTAAAATTATAGAAAATTTTTCACTAAAAGTAAAATTAAATTTAATTTTTCTATAATCCAGTATTAATACACTTAATCTTGCGCGTAAATAATAAAATAAAGTAACCACACTTCTTATAATTAAGAAAAATAATCTAAATAATATTAACCTTCCGCTTCTTATTTCAATTACTATAAATTTTGGAAAAAACCCTAATAACGGAGGCAACCCTCCTAAAGATAAGAAACTAACTAGTAAAGTTAATTTTGCAACCCATGAAATTCTTACGCTAAATATTTGATTTAAATAATATAATTTTAATAAATATAAAATTCATACAACTATTATAAGTATTAAACAATAAAAAAAAAAATAAACTAGCCATAATTCATTTTCCACTACCAAAGGTATTATTATCCAACTTATATGATTAAGAGAAGAATAAATTAAAGGTTTTCGTAAGGAAGCTTCGTTAATTCCTCCAATCCCTCCTACAACTCCCCCTACAATAATACTTGAATAAATTATAACCTCTCTTCCTTTATTTAAACCCCTAAAAAATAATAAAACTAGAGGAGAGATTTTTTGAATTGTACTTAGAGATAAAAATTGAAGCCATTTCAAACTTCTACCTACCCATAAATACCAAAAATAAAAAGGAGCTGCTCCTAGTTTTAAAAGAAGAGAAACTGTAATTAGTCTTTTTATTATTCCTATATAATTTATTATCCTTACTCCCCTAAAAAAAAGTAGGAAAGAAGCACAAGCTTGTACTAAAAAATACTTTACCCTAGGCTCCCTACACACCGTATCCCCTTGGATAATAAAAGGGATAAAACAAATTAAATTTAATTCTAAACCAGCTCACACTCCAAACCAGCTATTTCTATGAATAGAAATTCAAATACCTCTTAATATTCCTATAAAAAATATAAAACCCCAAAATGAATTTAATATAAGTCAATTGAATATCAATGGGGTATGAACCCAGTAGCTTAGTTAGCTTACTTTTTAGTAAAAGTACCAAGGTACATTATTTATCGTATCACAATAATCCTTTTAAGTTCAGGCATATACTCGCT